CTAGGAATAATTTTTTTCGCTATCTTTTTTCGAGACCCGCCTAAAGTTCCAACTAAAAAGGTGAAATGATTTGTCATTATCTCAATTGAAGTACGGATCCTCCCAATATTTGTAGGATCCGTACTTCAACTAGTCCCCGTGTTCCTCGAATGGATCTCTTAGTTGTTGAGAGGGTTGCCCAAAAGCAGTATATAAGGCGTACCCAGTAAAACTTACAAGTAAACCAGATAAAAAGATGGCAACTAGGGTTGCTGTTTCCATGATTATATAGTTTTAAGACATTATAAAGTTTTAAGACCACAATGGATCTATGATAAGATCATTTATTTACAACGGAATGGTATACAAAGTCAACAGATCTTACTGAATATAAAATATTATGGCTACACAAACCGTTGAAGGTAGTTCTAGATCTGGCCGCCCAAAACGAACTAATGCGGGGAGTTTATTGAAACCATTGAATTCAGAATATGGTAAAGTAGCTCCTGGGTGGGGAACTACTCCTTTGATGGGTCTCGCAATGGCTCTATTCGCGATATTCCTATCTATTATTTTGGAGATTTATAATTCTTCCATTTTACTGGATGGAATTTCAATGAATTAGATTCACAAGAACCATTAACTGGCTTTTTCAATACAAAGTGAAGCGTTTAGGTTTCTGATTTTTATCCCATTCTATTTTGGTAGTTTGACCGTGGAATTTCTTTGTTTCTGTATTTCCGGAATATGAGTGTGTGACTTGGTATAAATGATCCTATGGATAGTACAGAGAATGGGTCTGTCATCTTGATAGAGATGGTTTTACTTCGTCGGATATTCATTCTAGTATCTGGAGCACGGAATATATGAAATAGATTACTATTAGAACTATGATTCATACTTAATAGTCAGACCTCGTGTCCGGACTTCAAAAATTTTTTTCAAAGAGTTAGAAGTTATAAATAGAAATATTTTTATTCTTTCAAACTTTCGTTTATGCTTATTTTGATCAAAGGACAAAACAAAGGTTTCTTTGGTTTGGATTTTTAGTCATTATATCTATTCATTGAATAAGTGATGATCCAATGGTTCTTACTCAGGGAATTTTGGGACTTAGACTTAGTTTGAAAGGGTTTTATTGAATCATCGTGGTTTTAGTATGAATCTGAGGTTTTAATCAATTCATAGGGTCTTAACAAGAGAATTCCTATCAATAATAAAGAAAACAGCAGTAAAGCCGCATTACACATAAATAACACCAAAGAAAATAGGTAAATAGAAGATTCAAGAGGCCTATAACGATCAATATATAGACGAATGAGCCGACTTGATTTTTTGGCATTATAACCACAAAGAAGAGCTTTCGGATTTTTATTCTTTAGTATCTTCAAAAAAAAATTGAATCATAAATCATAGAATTAATAAATTTCAAACTTTATATTACACACATCCGTTAGAACTAGTATTTGGGTGTTTCTGTTTGAGCCGTACGAGATGAAATTTTCATATACGGTTCTCCGGGGGGGTCCCCTTGATTTACCTATCTCAATAAAATCTATGATTGGTTCGAAGAACGTCTTGAGATTCAGGCAATTGCCGATGATATAACTAGTAAATATGTTCCTCCTCACGTCAACATATTTTATTGTCTAGGGGGAATTACGCTTACTTGTTTTTTAGTACAAGTAGCTACCGGGTTTGCTATGACTTTTTATTATCGTCCGACCGTTACGGAGGCCTTTGCTTCTGTTCAATATATAATGACTGAAGCTAATTTTGGTTGGTTAATCCGATCAGTTCATCGATGGTCGGCAAGTATGATGGTCCTAATGATGATCCTGCACGTATTTCGCGTGTATCTCACCGGCGGCTTTAAAAAACCTCGTGAATTGACTTGGGTTACAGGTGTGGTTTTGGGTGTATTGACCGCATCTTTTGGTGTAACTGGTTATTCCTTACCTCGGGACCAAATTGGTTATTGGGCAGTAAAAATTGTAACAGGCGTACCAGACGCTATTCCTGTAATAGGCTCGCCTCTGGTAGAGTTATTACGCGGAAGTGCTAGTGTAGGACAATCCACTTTGACTCGTTTTTATAGTTTACACACTTTTGTATTACCTCTTCTTACCGCCGTATTTATGTTAATGCACTTCCCAATGATACGTAAGCAAGGTATTTCTGGTCCTTTATAAAGAATATATACCATCTTGTAATCAATCATCTATCACTTGGGGTAGGAACACTAGTATTTCATTGCTACAAATATGGATTATTGAAAAAAAAAAAATAAGACATGTATTGGGATATTTCTCTTCAACTCTACAAAAATGTATTATTTTTTTGACACTCATAGTTGAAGTGAATTTTCCGAAGATAAAATGGATTATGGGAGTGTGTGACTTGAACTATTGATCGGGCCTTGCAGATATATGTCCTTATCTATCTGCCACATTTGAATTCACAACAAAAAAATGTGTCTTTGTTCCAACCACCGCGTAAGCCCCATACAGAAGATAGGCCG